TCGTTTGATTGAGTATGCTACTAATAAAAACCTACCCCTTATTATAGTGTGTGCTTCCGGCGGGGCGCGCATGCAAGAAGGAAGTTTGAGCTTGATGCAAATGGCTAAAATTTCGTCGGCTTTATGTTATTATCAATCAAACAAAGAGTTATTATATGTATCAATTCTTACATCTCCTACTACTGGAGGCGTGACAGCTAGTTTTGGTATGTTGGGAGATATCATTATGTGCGAACCCAATGCCCACGTAGCGTTTGCGGGGAAAAGAGTAATTGAAGAAACATTGAATACGACAGTACCTGACGGTTCACAAGAAGCTGAATATTTATTCGATAAGGGTTTATTCGATCCAATTGTACCACGTAATCCTTTAAAAGCCACTTTAAGTGAGTTATTTCGGTTGCATGCTTTCTTTCCTTTGAATAAAAATTCGACCGAGCAGTAAGGTCAACTCTTTCTTTTTGTATTTATGTCAAAAATAAAAAGGGTAGGGTAGTTAGTTATCGTAATCAATCAAAGTAAAAATGATAAAGAATCAATCATAATAGAATATTGGGGTTTTCGCGGTTGCCATACAAATTCTATATCTATAAATCTATAACTCTTTCTATATCTATATATAAAGAATCCAAAGTTTTTGACTTCATATTCCATTCCGGATTACTACTCAGAGAACCTATATTCTATCAACATTCTTACTTCTGTAAATTTAAAATTTGGCAGATGAAAATTGCGCAAAAATGGCCTTTTGCATCTTAATATATTTCCTTGTCGAAGACTCTCCATTTTGACTAACAAGATAATTTGTCTTGGATCCGATTCGAACGGGACTTTGTAAGCAACTCTTTCTTCATTGATATTTAATTTAATTACAAAATAGGGGCAAAAGAAGAAGAAAAGATGAAGAATAAAAAAGTTGATTATCAAACATATATCTTTTATGTCGAAGGCTAATTAAGTTTATTTAGTTAGTTCTACATTTCTTGAACTTAGTATATACTATACTCACTTGGATATAATTAGTATAATTATATAGAATTAGAATTCTAATTAAGTTAAGATAATTTTAGAACAATATAACAAACAGGTACAAATAGTCAATCGAGGTACCCATTTTATGACAGATATAAACCTTCCCTCTATTTTTGTGCCTTTCGTAGGCCTAGTATTTCCGGCAATTGCAATAGCTTCTTTATTTCTTCATGTTCAAAAAAACAAGATTGTTTAGGCTGGATGGTTAGGCCAAATCAAACTTTTTCAAGACTTAGACTTGATTGAATCATAACACGCCATTTTTTTATTGGAAAGTGGAATATGTTATAATGCGTGATTTCTTTCGAACATAACATAAGCGCAAGAACTCTTATGCGTACGAAAGCTTATTTATATGGGTATCAATTTATTTGAACTCTTTTAAAAGCACGGCCGGTCCATGAGAAAGGCAGTGCTTGTAGATATCTAGGGCGGGGTCAGGGGACGCTCTGTTTTTATTTTCGATCTAATGAATTTTATGAATTACCCCTACAGGTTCGCATTAGGATAGTGCTAGTTGATGAGCGTTACTTCAGAAACGGAGCGGTAAGTAAAGTGTAAGTTAAATTTATTTTTGTTATTCTATCAATTAAAATTAAATGCAACTAGATTAGTATGAATTGGCGATCAGAACGCATACGGATAGAACTTATAAGGGGGTCTCGAAAAACAAGTAATTTCTGCTGGGCCTTTATCCTTTTTTTAGGTTCATTAGGGTTTTTATTAGTTGGAACTTCCAGCTATCTTGGTAGGAGTTTGATATCTTTATTTCCCTCTCAACAAATCCTTTTTTTTCCACAAGGAATTGTCATGTCTTTCTATGGGATCGCGGGCCTCTTTATTAGCTCCTATTTGTGGTGCACAATTTCGTGGAATGTAGGTAGTGGTTATGATCTCTTCGATAAAAAAGAAGGAATAGTGTGTATTTTTCGTTGGGGATTTCCGGGAAAAAATCGTCGCATCTTCCTCCAATTCTTTATAAATGATATTCAGTCTATCAGAATAGAACTTAAAGAGGGTATTTCTCCTCGACGTGTCCTTTATCTAGAAATCAGAGGCCGGGGGGCCGTTCCCTTGACTCGTACTGATGAGAATTTAACTCCACGAGAAATGGAACAAAAAGCTGCCGAATTGGCTTATTTCTTGCGCGTACCGATTGAAGTATTTTGAAATGAACTGAAGAACGTCCATTAGAATCAAAGCAAACACATATTATATATTATATGGATATGTGGAAGATAAAAAAAGGGGGGGGGGGGGTTGTCTGCAAAAAACAAAATTATGCGTTTGAAATAAAGAAATGGGTTTATTTTTGTTTCAATATTTTGAATTGGTAGGTTAGAGACAACTAGCTCGTGTAAATTAATGCTCTCTCTCTCGATGTTTCGTTTTCTCCCCCCTTTCGCTCTCTTCGATTTAATGAATGTCGCAACATTTTGATTTCTTATAACGCCAATTGTCCAAGTTCTGGCTTATTTTGCTACCCCTTTTTTGTTTTGATCATAACATTCAGAAAAATTTATCAATTCTTTTTGTGCTATGGCAGTCAACGCATTTTTTGCGATATTTGGAGAGTTTTTTGTCTAAAAATCCTAATTCATTAACAAAGCGGGTTTCGGGGATTCATCTAAAGGAAGGAATTGCTTAGAATTTGATCAATTGAAATAGCTGGAAACTTTTTTTCTTATTTTCACATTTTAATTCTGTATTCTTGCAAGATTTTTCAAAATTATCAAGGACTCATTACCGAATCACAAATAAAAAACAGAGAATGATTCGATACCTTGGAATAGAACTTGTTTTGGTGAAACAAAAATATTAGATGGCATAAAGTACACGAATGAAGCCACTTTAAAAATTAACCTAACAATTTCTAAATGAAAAACATGGCAAAAAAGAAAGCATTTATTCCCCTTCTATTTATGGTATCTATAGTCTTTTTACCCTGGTGTAACTTTATAGCATTTAATAAAAGTATGGAATCTTGGGTTACTAATTGGTGGAATATCAAGCAATCCGAAACTCTTTTGAATGATATTCAAGAAAAGAGTCTTTTAGAAAAATTCATAGAATTAGAGGATCTCTTACTGTTGGACGAGGTGATAAAGGAATACTCGGTAAAAAGTCTGCATATAGGAATCCATAAAGAAACGATTCAATTGATCAAGCTGCACAACGAAGATTGTATCCATACAATTTTGTCCTTCTCGACCAATCTAATCTGTTTCGTTATTCTAAGTGGTTATTCTTTTATAGGTAATGAAGAACTAATTATTCTTAACTCTTGGGTTCAGGAATTCCTATATAACCTAAACGACACAATAAAAGCATTTTCTATTCTTTTATTAACCGATTTGTGTATCGGATTCCATTCGCCGCACGGTTGGGAACTAATGATTGGCTCTATCTATAAAGATTTTGGATTTTCTCATAACGATCAAATTATATCTGGCCTTGTTTCCACTTTTCCGGTCATTCTAGATACAATTTTTAAATATTGGATCTTCCGTTATTTAAATCGCGTATCCCCATCACTTGTAGTGATTTATCATTCAATGAATGACTGAAAAAGAGGTCTACCGATATTAATTCAATTCATTCAATTAGATATTAACCCAATTTGAGTGTTTGGTACTTGGGGCATAAGAATTCCAACTCGTATTGACTCTTTCTACCCTCCAGGGCAGGAAGTTCCTCCTATATTCCAGTAAGATTATTTCAGTAAATCGCAGAATCGTGGATAGGGAACTAGACTAGCGACCTACCCAATTTATTGTAGAAATTTCGGGATCAAAAATTGGACCATGCAAACTAAAAATACCCTTTCTTGGATAAAAGAACAGATTACTCGATCCATTTCCGTATCACTCATTATATATATAATAACTCAAGCATCTATTTCAAACGCATATCCCATTTTTGCACAGCAAGGTTATGAAAATCCCCGCGAAGCGACCGGTCGTATTGTATGTGCCAATTGTCATTTAGCTAATAAACCCGTGGATATTGAGGTTCCACAAGCGGTCCTTCCTGATACTGTATTTGAAGCGGTTGTTCGAATTCCTTATGATATGCAACTAAAACAAGTTCTTGCTAATGGCAAGAAGGGGGGTTTGAATGTAGGCGCTGTTCTTATTTTACCCGAGGGGTTTGAGTTGGCCCCAACCGATCGTATTTCTCCCGAGATGAAGGAAAAGATAGGAAATCTTTCTTTTCAGAGTTACCGCCCAAATAAACAAAATATTCTTGTGATAGGCCCTGTTCCGGGTCAAAAATATCGTGAAATCACCTTTCCTATTCTTTCACCGGACCCCGCTACTAAGAAGGATGTTCACTTTTTAAAATATCCCATATATGTAGGCGGTAACAGGGGGAGGGGGCAGATTTATCCTGACGGAAGCAAGAGTAATAATACTGTTTATAATGCTACAGCAGCCGGCATAGTAAAGAAAATAATACGAAAAGAAAAGGGCGGATATGAAATAACCATAGGGGATGCCTCGGACGGGCGTCAAGTTGTTGATATTATTCCTGCGGGGCCAGAACTTCTTGTTTCAGAGGGCGAATCCATAAAACTCGATCAACCATTAACGAGTAATCCTAATGTAGGTGGATTCGGTCAGGGAGATACAGAAATAGTACTTCAAGACCCATTACGCGTCCAAGGCCTTTTGTTCTTCTTGGCGTCGGTTGTTTTAGCACAAATCTTTTTAGTTCTTAAAAAGAAACAGTTCGAGAAAGTTCAATTGTCCGAAATGAATTTCTAGATCAAGTTCATAATAAGAACCAAACTCTTGTTTGTTTATAGTTATGTATGATCACGAAAAAAGTAAAAAAGCCCTATACGATGGGACTATGTAATTCTTATCAGATTTAAATGTTCTCGAAAATATTAATAGTTTTTCTATTCGAGAATAAAATTCGATTAGATACTAGACTCCGCGTAGAATAGAACACATAGATCAATG